CCAGCAACAAGAACAAGGAAAAGGATTGAATAGAGGAATTCCGGAACATTTGGCGATCTCAGATGTGTCGATATCAACGACGACTTATTCTTTTTATTTCGATCAATCATTTCTTTGGACAGAAGATTATGTAACCATTTACTCGAGATCTCACTTCTGAGAAAAAATTGCATCTTCCACAATTTTGTCTGAAGAATTCGCCACGATATACCCATAATATCATGAAAAATGGATACACTGCTACTTAGTATTGACAATAGGTCTGAAAAAGTATCTAAAAATATCGAATTTAGATATTTGTACCCTGTCGAAGTAAAGAAGCTTGGCATATATGTTTGGAATAGATTCCATTTTTTTGAGAGAATTGAAAAAGCACTATCTCGTTGAAAGGTTGTATACATCCGCCCTTTCTGAACCCCAACGCATTTCTTTAGACAAAGACTCTGTTTTTTCCTTTTTTCGGATGGGAAATCTTTCTCAGAACATGGAATGTGTGAATTGAAATTGGGAAACTCATGAAGGTTCTTTCCTTCTGAATCAGATAGATTCATATCTGAAAGAGGTTGACAATAAGTTCTTTCCAAATTGACTATTTGTCCCTCTGTTAGAGGGTTTCCAGAAGTGTCTACGATCGAATAAATAGCTCTACGAACGAATGGATCGGGTCGACTTAGAAAATGAAAAGATTTGTCCAAGTTATACCTTTCGTCACCACTTTGTGGAAAATCGTTAGGTATGAATATGTTAGATACTTGTGACTCGATTGGTGAAATAGTAGTTCTCCCCCCAAAAACATGTTTTTTTTTACCAACGCACAAAGAAAATCTTTTCTTGCGAAGGAACAAGATATTGAGAAATTGCCCATATAGAAAATCTGAATTATTATTACGAGCCTTTTCCACAGAAAAAGGGAATCTTTTGTTACAATAGAAGCAGAAGTGATGTGGATTATTCAAGAATCGAAGTCGATTTGCTTTATAAAAAGAGGATATCAATGAACTTCTGTGAAATGGTTTCCCGGGATTCAGCCAATTGTCTTGATCGTAGAATATCATTGAGAAATAGGAATCTTTGTTATCAAAGGATTTCCTGCGATTAGTTCTAGTATGGAATGAGTCAATCATCCGCTTTGGTATCTTATTGAACAAAAATGGTGATATTGTTCCTCCATTGATCAAGAATTTCGAAGTACCATCATCAGCCAGTAAGAAGGGGTTCAATTTTTTCAAATGAACAATTTGAAAACCTATCGATTCTAACAACTGATTGCAGAGTTTCTCATTCGGACCTTTCAATTCATAGATGTTGATTTCGGACCTATGAATGGGGGTATTCCCAAAACTTACACAGGGAAAAGAAAGTGAATTAGACAAAAAGAAAAGCAACTTGGCCAAAAAACGAAGTGACTTGCCCAAAAGACGAAGTGACTGGGAGAAAAGGAAAAAGAAACGAAGTGACCTGGACCACTTGGGCAAAAAGAAAGTAAGCAACTTAAACACATCTTTTTCGAATTTCTTGCAAACCTCAGAATAATTGATCAAAAATTGATTAATACGAATACGTGTATAAATACGTAATTGATCAAACATTACTTGAAAACGGCTCTTTTGCACTTGAAAATGCACTTGAAAACAGCTTTTATGCTCAGAAAGGAAATGTTCCAAATGTTCCTGGCAATTCTTGCTCCCATTGGACCATTTGTATATATATGCATAATCTTGTTTGATCATATATTTCATTAGAGTTCTATGACTGAGAGTATCCTTTCCTTTTTGATCCCTTTGAATTCCATATTCGAAGTTGCGATCGGATCTATTCATTAAAAAGAATCGATTCAATACACTTCTTATGTACCTATAGATACTATATTGGATTTGAATCAGATTTCGGATCAATCTATATTGATTGACTGCTTCCATTATGTTATTGCTAGCAAATACCACCATTTTTTGCTTTAGATCTCCCAAACCATTCCCGCAGGAGATCCAGACCCGTTTTTGTCTGATCCTTCGAAAAAAATATTCATTCTCCTCATAACGAAAAAGAACAGGAGACAGAACCAATAAAGATTTCTTTTTCGATTCAGCCCCGGTGTTGAATACCTCATTCAAGAATTTTTTTTGATCCAATCCGTACGAATCAATAGAAAAAGAAAATCCCTTATGATACACCAGATCCGGCTCGGTTATTGATAGAGTAAATAGATCTGCCATTTCTTGCAATCTCTCTTCTGATTCAAAATCGTGGTGTAACGCGTATCCTCCCCTGTTCCGTTCATGGAATCGGTGAAAGAAATCAAAAAATGGATTTTTGTTAAAGAATGAAATCTTATTGGAACTGTCCAGATCCGGGTCATCCTTCGGAACCATATCACATCCCGGATCTAATGAAATAGAATGAATTGAGACAGTATTTTGTAAATACGTAATGATTTTGAATAAATGAATCATTTCTTTATTTTCTGATCGCCGGACAAAAGAAAGATGTTTCTTCAACAATTTCTGCTCTCTAGTGGACCTCTCAGTAGGATTCGAACCCAGATGAAGTTCTGACCATCTATCAGAGAAAAAAGAACGAACGGATCTTGTAGCATTCCCAAGAAATTCTTCCATTTCTTCCGGAAACAGATGATTAATCATCGGTTTCTCGCGTTCCGTGAATAGCTGGGACATTGAGGAATATCCAGAAAGGTTTTTCGGGAATCGGTCTGATTCTATCTCTTTTCGTTCCGTTTGAAGAAAGGAAGGATCCCAGGGAATCGATCTTTCTTCTAGTTGTTGAATCTCTCTGATCAATGTGCGATATTCCGAATCCTCATTACTAATGGAATCCAAATGATCTCTGGATTGATCAGAGGATCCTTTCAGTTGGCTAGAATCCGTTACTTGAACGAAACTAGACCTTGTGGAATCATATTGAATATTTGACCATACATTCCGTACCTTGCTAAAAAACCGATCCTTCTTTCCCAACCACACATTGCCTAACCAAAAATACGATTCGGGCGGATTATTCCCCCAACTAGGGAATAAAAGGAAGAGATCTTGGCGGAATTTCCACATATGAAATTGAGTACAATTTTGCAACGAGATAGCCCCCTTGTTTCTCGAGAAGAGATGGGAAACATGCTCATGTTGTTTGAAGAAAACCCCCGCTTCAATTGGTCTTTTTTCACGAAAAGCAGACATAAGATAAGAAATCCAGTCTTTCGCTAATCTTTCCAATAAAATAGGATCAGCCAATTTCCAATCATGGTCCTTGTGGGTCGAATCATCATCCATATAATATACAAAAAGAAACTCCAGAGATTTGCTATCTTTCTCTTTGAATAAGATCTCAATTTCGGCGACGGTTTCATTAGATATCTTACAACTAGAATTCCTCTTTGTTATTGAGAGAACCCCAGTACTCTCTTTCCGATTCAGGAAAGAACTCTCAGAGACCTTTTTTCCTTTTGGAAGATACAGGAGCGAAACAATCAACCTATTGATATTGGAAGACCCAACAGCTTCTTCCAATCGATCATTTCTGGGTCCAGTGGAATTCATAGGTATAGGAAGAAACCCTGTCAAATATAGGTTTTTTCTTTCGACCATATTTCGATTGTTAATACGATATATAAGTACCGCTACTACAAAGAGTATTACTCCCCTGATCGTGAAAGATCGATTGCTTGTTCCACCCTGTAAATTGCGTGAAAGTAGAATACTAAAAATTCGTGGGTCAAAGAGTTTTAGAAAGCGTTCTTGGTGTAAAAAAATGTAAATAAAGGATCCCACTGAATTGAATTGGGTCCACGAGTCTAAGAAATAGTGAAAATTCTTTAACTCTCTCATTATCTCTCTCAATTCGAAAATACAGAACTTGATCTGTCTTTTTTTTTCCATTGTTGTCACCTCCGAGATTTTCATCTCTATTTTTATTTGAAAATTACTTCTTTCTTCTTTATATGTTATTTTAAATTTTTATATTTTATATGTTATTTTAAATTGACTTATTTTTTATATTGGATTGGCACCGTGAACAAGGGTCCCTGTTAAGCATCCATGGCTGAGTGGTGAAAGCGCCCAACTCATAATTGGCGAAGTCGTAGGTTCAATTCCTACTGGATGCACGTAATCAGGACCTTCCAAGAAATCTATTGGAATTGGTTCTCTATCAGTCGAATCTCATCCATACATAAGGAATTGATGTCACATATCACAACATACCCATTTTCACAACATATATATCATACATATCTGTATAGATGATAGATATATATGTATGTATGATATATATGAACTATATGAATAGTAAGAACTAGCATTCTTATTGAGACTTGAACTCAGAAGGAATAAAATAATTTTATGGATGGAATCAAATATGCAGTATTGACAGACAAAAGTATTCGGTTATTGGGGAAAAATAAATATACTTTTAATATCGAATCAAGAGCAACTAAGATAGGAATAAAGCTTTCGATCGAACTCTTTTTTGGTGTCAAGGTAAAGGCTGTGAATAGTCATCGCCTTCCCGCAAAGAGTAGAACAATGGGACAGACAATGAGACGTGTAATCATTACGCTTCAACCGGGTTATTCTATTCAACCTCTTAAAAAGATAAAGAACTTCAATCAAAATACTTAATAGCATGGTGATACAATTATACAAAACTTATACCCCGAGTACACGCAATGGAACCGTAAATGGTCAAGTGAAATCCACTCGAGGAAAGAATTTGATCTATGGACAGCATCGTTGTGGTAAAGGTCGTAATGCCAGAGGAATCATTACCGCAAGGCATAGAGGGGGAGGTCATAAGCGTCTATACCGTAAAATAGATTTTCGACGGAATGAAAAAGACATATATGGTCGAATTGTAACCATAGAATACGACCCTAATCGAAATGCATACATTTGTCTCATACACTATGGGAATGGTGAGAAGAGATATATTTTACATCCCAGGGGGGCTATAATTGGAGATAGCATTGTTTCTGGTACAGAGGTTTCTATAAAAATCGGAAATGCCCTGCCTTTGACCGAAATGCCCTTAGGCACGGCTATACATAACATAGAAATCACACTTGGAAAGGGTGGACAATTAGCTAGAGCAGCGGGTGCTGTAGCGAAACTGATTGCAAAAGAGGGAAAATCAGCCACAATAAAATTACCTTCTGGGGAGGTCCGTTTGATATCCAAAAACTGCTCAGCAACAGTCGGACAAGTGGGGAATGTTGGGGTGAACCAGAAAAGTTTGGGTAGAGCCGGAGCTAAACGTTGGCTAGGTAAGCGTCCTGTAGTAAGAGGAGTAGTTATGAACCCTGTAGACCATCCCCATGGAGGTGGTGAAGGGAGAGCCCCAATTGGTAGAAAAAAACCCACAACCCCTTGGGGTTATCCTGCACTTGGAAGAAGAAGTAGAAAAAGAAATAAATATAGTGAGAAGTTCATTCTTCGTCACCGTAGTAAGTAGTAAAGAAAATCGAATTGATTTCTTCAAAAAAAATATATAGGAGTCAGCTGTGGCACGTTCACTAAAAAAAAATCCCTTTGTAGCGAATCATTTATTAAAAAAAATTGATAAGCTTAACAGAAAAGCAGAAAAAGAAATAATAAGAACTTGGTCCCGGGGATCCACCATTATACCGACAATGATTGGTCATACTATTGCCATCCATAATGGAAAAGAGCATCTGCCTATTTATATAACGGATCATATGGTAGGACACAAATTGGGAGAATTTGCATCTACTTTCAATTTCCGAGGACACACAAAAAGTGATAATAGATCTCGTCGTCGGTAATGTTAATACTAAAATACTAAAAAAAGATCTAGATGCTTATGATTGATTAGTAGGAGGCAAACTTTATGTACCAGGTGCTAAAGAAGAAAAAACCAGAAGTATACGCTTTAGGTCAACATATATCTATGTCGGCTGACAAAGCACGAAGAGTCATTGACCAAATTCGTGGGCGTTCCTATGAGGAAACACTAATGATATTAGAACTAATGCCCTATCGAGCAGGTTATCCCATTTTTAAATTGGTTTATTCTGCAGCAGCAAACGCTAGTTACACTATGGCTTCCAATGAAGCCAATTTAGTTATTAGTAAAGCCGAAGTGAATGAGGGGACTACCGTAAAGAAATTCAAACCTCGAGCTCGCGGACGTAGTTATCCGATAAAAAGAACCACCTGCCATATAACTATTGTACTGAAAGATATATCTTTAGACGATTCTGAATCTATAGAGCTCAATTTGTTCAAAAAACCGAGATGGAAAAAAAATTCTAAAGCTATGGCATATTATGATCTCCATAATAGAGGGGGTGTATGGGACAAAAAATAAATCCACTTGGTTTCAGACTTGGTACAACCCAAGGTCATCATTCCCTTTGGTTTTCACAACCAAAAAATTATTCTGAAAGTCTACAAGAAGATCAAAAAATAAGAAATTTTATCAAGAATTATGTACAAAAGAATATGATAACATCCTCTGGCGTCAAGGGAATTGCACGTATAGATATTCAAAAAGGAATCGATCTGATCAAAGTCATAATCCTTATGGGATTTCCAAAATTATTAATAGAAAATAGACCGCGAGCAACCGAAGAATTACAAATGACTCTACAAAAAGAATTGAATTGTGTAAACCGAAAACTTAACATTGCTATCACAAGAATTGCAAAACCTTACGGAAACCCTAAGATTCTTGCCGAATTTATAGCCGGACAATTAAAGAATAGAGTTTCATTTCGAAAAGCAATGAAAAAAGCTATTGAATTAGCTGAAAAAGCAGATACAAAAGGAATTCAAGTACAAATTGCAGGGCGCATTGACGGAAAGGAAATTGCACGTGTCGAATGGATCAGAGAAGGGAGGGTTCCCCGACAAACTATTCGAGCTAAAATTGATTATTGTTCTTATCCAGTTCGAACTATCTATGGGGTATTAGGCATAAAAATTTGGATATTTGTGGACGAGGCCTAATAAACCTTTATTACTTATCTTTCCCGTCGATACCAGTAATTGAATAAAAACAGAGAACCTCGGTCATTCTTTTTCTGGTCAATCAAAGGGAGCAATTCTAATTTCTAATACTGAATTCTATAGGGTTGAATAAAAATTCGATTGACCATTTGATATCATTGCTATGCTTAGTGTGTGACTCGTTGATTTTTTAGGGTTAGGATTAAACCAGACCCATAGTATGAACTAATAACTAGAGAAGAACTAATAACCAACTCATCAACTTCGCATTATCTGGATCTAAAGAACCAGTCACGATATGATATATAGTATAGGTCATATCTTTGTAGCAACTGCCATTTTTTTTTCATAAACAAAAAAGATTCTAAGTTGCAAAGCAAAATAGAAGAGAAAAAAGATGTGGATAAATGGAAGGAGGAGAGAAAGAGAGAAAAAGAATCTCAATGATTTAAAATTCCAATATGTAAGGTCTATCATAAAAGGCAGTGTAATAAAGCATGAATACTGATTTATCCATACCCTAATTAATAGAATAATAGAAGAAAAAATCAAGAGCTTCGAGCCAATAAAGACTGAGAAGAATGGCTCAAGACTTTATTTGATTATTCTTACGAGCTCCATTGTCAAATTCGGACCTAACCATTAAGTAAGAAGCGATGGGAACGACGGAACCTGTGAATGAAAAAGATTCCATTGAAAAAAAAAATCTTAAAGATTCACTGGTCGGGATGGCGGAATGAGCCGGAGATCTATTCATCTATTCTGAGATCTGAGACGTCACGAGCTAGCCCTACAACTGAAATAGAAATTGAAAGAGTAAATATTCGCCCGCGAAAACTTTCTTTTTTTATTGCAAAAGCAATAGGATAAAAGACAGAATAAGGATTAGTTACAATAATACAATATTAGTAAAACTAAGATGAAAATGTTGAATTATCTATTCAAACAAGATATATAAATGACTAACGATTCTTCGTATTCCTCAAAAAATACATATATATCTTAACTTCAATTTTTGAATATTATATCTTAATTAACTGAAATGAACTTCATTATTCAAAATCCAAATTTTGAAATCCTTTATTCGTGATTCGCGAGGAGCTGGATGAGAAGAAACTCTCACGTCCGGTTCTGTAGTAGAGATGGAATTGAGAAACAACCATCAACTATAACCCCAAAAGAACCAGATTCCGTAAACAACATAGAGGAAGAATGAAGGGGATATCTTCTGGAGGTAATCATATTTGTTTCGGTAAATATGCTCTTCAAGCACTTGAACCTGCTTGGATCACATCTAGACAAATAGAAGCAGGTCGACGAGCAATGACACGAAATGCACGTCGTGGGGGAAAGATATGGGTACGTATATTTCCAGATAAACCAGTTACTGTACGACCCGCGGAAACACGTATGGGTTCGGGAAAAGGATCCCCTGAATATTGGGTAGCTGTTGTGAAACCCGGTCGAATACTTTATGAAATGGGTGGAGTAACAAAAAAGATTGCCAGAAGAGCTATTTCAATAGCAGCATCCAAAATGCCTATACGAACTCAATTCATTAGTTCGGAGATAGAAGAAAAATCTAAAACCATCCGAAAGGAATCTTAGGAATGAAACAAAAACACAGGTTTCTTTTTGTGTTTGTGGACAAAAAATATTTCTTTTTTTCTTCGCCCTTTGCATTGTAAAAAACAGAGTAAAAAAAAAAATGATATGATTCAACCTCAGACCCATTTAAATGTAGCGGATAACAGCGGGGCTCGAGAATTGATGTGTATTCGAATCATAGGAGCTAGCAATCGTCGATATGCTCATATTGGTGACATTATTGTTGCTGTTATCAAAGAAGCAGTACCTAATATGCCTCTAGAAAGATCCGAAGTAGTCAGAGCGGTAATTGTGCGTACCTGTAAAGAACTCAAACGTGACAACGGAATGATAATACGATATGATGACAATGCCGCAGTTGTTATTGATAAAGAAGGAAATCCAAAAGGAACTAGAATTTTTGGTGCAATCGCCCGAGAGTTGAGACAATTCAATTTTACTAAAATAGTTTCATTAGCTCCTGAAGTCTTATAAAAGGAAATCGTGATATGTTTCTAGTGGAGTATTTGAAAGAAATAGATTCAAAATTGAGTAGAATGTGTCTCACGCATATATCTTTCTTGAAAAATAGAATTCATAGACAAATAAGTAAAAAAAACACGTTGATAGTATCCAATTTTTTTGCCGCAATAATTATAGTTCATCATGGGTAGGGACACTATTGCTGAGATAATCACTTCTATACGAAATGCTGATATGGATCGAAAAAGAGTGGTTCGAATAGCATCCACCAATATTACCGAAAATATTGTAAGAATACTTTTACGAGAAGGTTTTATTGAAAACGTGAGAAAGCATCGAGAAAAAAACAAAAATTTTTTTGTTTTAACCCTGCGACATCGAAGGAATAGGAAAAGACCCTATAGAAATTTTTTGAATTTAAAACGGATCAGTCGACCCGGTCTACGAATCTATTCTAACTATCAACGAATCCCTAGAATTTTAGGTGGGATGGGAGTTGTAATTCTTTCTACTTCGCGAGGTATAATGACAGACCGAGAGGCTCGACTAGAAGGAATCGGGGGAGAAATTTTGTGTTATATATGGTAATATTTTGAATAGAATATAAAAATTGGATCCAAAACTTATTATTTGTAAAATTTGGGAAAGGAAAAAGAAAGGGGAGTTATTGAATATTGTTCTACCTCCATTAGTTGATACTTCAAGATCACTTACAATACCTGGGATGAAAGAACAAAAATGAATTCCTAAGGGTTTCATTAATGAATCGCTTCCAAATAGTATGTTCCGGGTTTATTTATATAATGAAGATCTGATTCTAAGTTCTGTTTCGGAAAAGATCCGACGTAGGTTTATATTATATGGATACCGCCAAAAAGCCAAATTTGAAGTAAGTCCTTCCTTATGATTCAACCAGAGGGCGTATAATTTATCAACTTCGCAACGCAACAAAGATT